CTTATGAAAAGGTCTCTTTTATTTTTACATTGAAAATGTAATGTTTTTATAAACTACATAAATAAGAGTATAAACGGAATTAAACCGCTAAAAATTGAAGTTAGCAGCTTCATTTTGGTCAACATACTCTTTTAGTTGGAAATATATTTCATTTTTATTATTAACAGTAATATGCCTCTACTTTGGCTTCAACTAAGTAAATAAGGGTATATTAATACCAAGATATTCAGGTCGAAACTGATTGCAATTATTCGCTTCTTATTTAAGATAAGTTGATATCTCAACACTTTTTGAATGCAAATCAAATGTTATAATTAACTATTATCCTTAACTAGATCATTCTAAAGCTCCTTGATTTCATTCATGATAAAGTCCTACTAATAAGATTGCAATAAAGGTAACTGAAACAATTCTTCATGATATAATTCTTGATGAAGATAGTCTTTCAATTATTGGTAAAAGAATTGCAATTTCTACATCAAAAATTAAGAAAATTACAGCAATTAAAAAAAAACGTAATGAGAAAGGAATTCGTGATTTATTAAATGGGTCAAATCCACATTCAAAAGGAGATCTCTTTTCTCGATCAATAATTCTTTTTTTTGATAAAATAGAAGCCAATATCATAATTAAGGTAACAATTGTAATTAGGACTAATCTAATAATTATAATAAAATTGATTACTTATCCTGAAAATTTCAGACTTTTTGATTGGAAGTCAAATATACTTTTATATTAGATAAGTATCTACCTCATCAGTAAATTGAAAGATATAAGAATAATCATACAACATCTACAAAATGTCAATATCATGCTGCTGCTTCGAAACCGAAATGATGTGATTCGGAGAAGTGTTTTAAAGAATGACGTAACAAGCAAGCTGACAAAAATAAAGTACCAATAATAACATGAATTCCATGAAATCCTGTTGCTATAAAAAAGGTAGAACCATAAACTGAGTCTGCGATAGTAAATGGTGCTTCAATATATTCATATGCTTGTAGAATAGTAAAATAAAATCCTAATAAAACTGTGAAAAATAAGCCTTGTATAGTTTGTGAGTGATTACCTTGTATTAAGCTATGATGAGCTCATGTGACTGTAACACCTGAACCTAATAGAATAGAAGTATTAAGTATAGGAATTGATATGGGATCAAATGGTGAAATACCCTTTGGAGGTCATACTCTCCCAATTTCTATTGTTGGAGATAATCTACTATGGAAGTATGCTCAAAAAAAAGATACGAAAAATAATACTTCCGATGTAATAAATAAAATTATCCCTCATCGTAACCCAATTACTACAGGATATGTATGAAGTCCTTGATAAGTTCCTTCACGTGTAACATCTCGTCATCATTGAATTATAGTTAAGATTAATACTGAAGTACTAATAATTAAAAGATCATTATTATATGTATGAAATCATTTAATTATACCTGTAGTTATTATTATTGCTGCAATAGCTCCTGTTAATGGTCATGGACTTTGATCTACTAAATGATAAGGATGATTATTATGATTTGACATTAATTTACTTCTCTAGAGTAAAGTGTACTTAGAACGGCGAATACATAAGACTGAATGATAGATACTGCAGATTCTAGAGTTAAAAGGGCAATTTGAGTAATAATAAGAAGAGATAAAATTGAGTATGTTAAGGATGGACCTGTATTTCCTAATAAAGTTATTAATAGATGACCTGCAATTATATTTGCAGCAAGTCGCACAGCTAATGTTCCTGGACGAATTATATTTCTAATAGTTTCAATACATACTATAAAAGGTATAAGTACTGCGGGAGTACCTTGAGGTACCAAATGTGCAAATATATGTTGAGTATGATTTATTCACCCATATACCATAAATCTAATTCATAAAGGTAAAGATAATGTTAAGGTAAAAGCTAGATGGCTAGTTCTGGTAAAAATATAAGGAAATAACCCTATAAAATTATTAAATAAAATTAATGAGAATACTGAAATAAATATGAAGGTTGTACCATTTATACTGGATGTACCTAACAAAATTTTAAATTCATTATGTAATGTCTTTGTAATTATATTTCATATGATAGCTATTCGTGTAGGAATAAATCAGAATATTATTGGTATTATAATAATAGAAATTATTGTTGAAGTTCAATTTAAAGATAGATTAAATATAGAAGTGGAAGGATCAAATACAGAAAACAAATTTGTTATCATTTTCAATTGTTATTTTTAATAACTATATTTTTTGATTCCTTTGAAATTTTAAATCTAGGATTGAAAAGGTAATAATTTAATATATTAATTATTAGTAGTATAAATGAAAAAAATAGGAATAATAGGATTCATCTTATTGGAGCTATTTGAGGAATTAAGAAATACTCATATATGAGTAACTTTAGCCTGACAAACTAATATTATATTTTAACTAATTTCTTCATTGGAAGCAATTCGTTATTTTACTATATTTTGGTTTAAGAGACCAATACTTACTTTCAGTCATCCAATGAAGCTTCTCTCATGTTTTGGATTCAGTTAATAAATGATTTGATATTAACACTTTCAATTATAATTGGTATAAAACTATGATTAGCCCCACAAATTTCTGAGCACTGTCCAAAAAATAGACCTGGACGATTAATAAAGAAGTTTGTTTGATTTAGACGCCCAGGAGTGGCATCAACCTTAATACCTAATGATGGAATGGCCCATGAATGTAAAACATCAGCAGCTGTAATAAGAATTCGTACTTGAGTTTGTATAGGTAAAGTAGTACGATTATCAACTTCTAATAAGCGGAATCCTGCATTATCTATTTCATTATATGGGATTATATATGAATCAAATTCAACCTGTTTAAAATCTGAATATTCATAGCTTCAATATCATTGATGACCTATTGTTTTTAAAGTAAGGGAAGGTTCACTTACTTCATCTAGTAAATATAATAACCGTAATGAGGGTATTGCAATAATTACTAATACAAATACTGGTAAAATAGTTCAGATAGTTTCAATTTTTTGACCATCTAAAAGATTTCGGTTAATATTTTTATTAAAAAATATAGCTCCTATAACATAAGCTACAATAATAGTAATAATTGTTAAAACTATTATAGTATGATCATGAAAATAATGTAATTGTTCTATTATAGGGGAAGCTGCATCTTGAAAATTTAATTGAGCTCATGTCGCCATTTTTAATGAAAGGGTATAAACCTTTATAAATGGAGCTTAAATCCATGGCACTTTTCTGCCACATTAAAACTTTAATAAAACTGGTAGTTCACTGTAGCTATGCTCCATAGGAGGTAATTTTTGGTATCATTCAATAGAGGAGTTAATGTTTAAAGTACTTATTACTTGACGTTTAGCTACTAAGGCTTCTCAGATAATATAAATTAGCATTATTACTCCTACAAGGGAGATAGTTCTTCCTAGGGAAGAAATAATATTTCAAGCTGTAAAGGCATCAGGATAGTCGGAATATCGTCGGGGTATACCTCTTAAACCAAGGAAGTGCTGAGGAAAAAAAGTTAAATTTACACCGATAAATATAATTATAAATTGAACCTTTAATAAGTGGTTATTTAAAGTTACTCCTGTGAATAAAGAAAATCATTGTACTAATCCTCCTATAATAGCAAATACTGCACCTATAGACAATACATAATGGAAATGTGCAACTACATAATAAGTATCATGAAGAGTAATATCAATAGATGAATTTGCTAATACTACTCCTGTTAAACCACCAATAGTGAATAAAAATACAAATCCTAATGCTCATAATAAAGGAGGGCTATATGAAAATTGTGTACCATGCAATGTTGCTAATCATCTGAAAATTTTAATACCCGTTGGTACAGCAATAACTATTGTTGCTGATGTAAAATATGCTCGGGTATCTACATCTATTCCCACAGTAAATATGTGGTGAGCTCATACTACAAATCCTAAAAGACCAATTGCTACTATGGCATAAATTATTCCTAGTATACCGAAGGTTTCCTTTTTTCCTCTTTCCTGTGCAATAATGTGTGATACTATACCGAAACCTGGTAAAATTAAAATATAAACTTCTGGATGCCCAAAAAATCAAAATAAATGTTGATATAAAATAGGATCTCCCCCACCTGCTGGATCAAAAAAAGAGGTATTAATATTTCGATCTGTAAGAAGTATAGTAATTGCTCCTGCAAGAACAGGTAAGGATAATAATAATAATACAGCAGTAATTACTACCGCTCATACAAATAAAGGTATCTGATCTATCTTTATTCCTGGTGATTTTATATTGATTACAGTAGTGATGAAATTAATTGCTCCTAAAATTGAAGATACTCCTGCAAGATGTAAGGAAAAAATAGTTAAGTCTACTGATGCACCAGCGTGTGCAATTGCACCTGCTAAAGGAGGATAAACAGTTCATCCTGTCCCTGCCCCTCTTTCTACTATTCTTCTAGCAAGAAGTAATGTGAAAGAAGGTGGTAATAATCAAAAACTTATGTTATTAAGTCGAGGGAAGGCTATATCAGGAGCTCCTAATATTAATGGTACAAGTCAGTTTCCAAACCCTCCAATTATAATAGGTATAACTATGAAGAAAATTATTACAAATGCATGAGCAGTGACAATTACATTATAAATTTGATCATCTCCAATTAAAGAGCCTGGCTGACCTAATTCAATTCGGATTAATACACTAAGTGCTGTTCCAATTATACCAGCTCAAGCACCAAAAATTAAATATAAGGTTCCAATATCTTTGTGATTAGTAGAAAATAGCCATCGTCGCAATACCTTAAATATTATATTATGACCCCTTAATATAATTTAGGTAAGATGGTCGAGACTTAGGCGATAGACTGTAAATCTATATAGGAGGGATACCTCTTTTACCAGTCTTATATTCAAATTATGATTTTAGACTGCAATTCTAAAGGTGTAAATATAAATTTACTAAGACTTACGAGGATTTTACTTGTATTTTTAACTTTGAAGGTTAATTGTTTTATTAACATAAAGTCTTAATATATAATTAATCATGTTGATACTGGAATCCCAGTAATAGAAATTATTATTGATAAATTAACTATTCCAGTTGAATTTTTATTTCTAAATCATTTTAATTCTGAATTTATAAATATAAAAGCTCTAAATATAATACGCATATAAAAATATAAAGTTATTAATGTTATTATAACTATAAATAATAACATAAAAAAGAAGTATTGACTTGCTAATCTTTGAATTACTAATCATTTAGGTAAGAATCCTAAAAATGGTGGTAAACCACCTAATGATAATATTCTAATTATTATAGAAAATTTAATAAAAGGATTATTTTTAATAAAATATAATTGTGAAAGTTGGTATATTGAATGATTATAAAATAAATAAACTACTCCTATATTCAATAAAGTATAAATAATAAAGTATATTAATCATAAATTATTTCTAATTAATATTGCTGATAATATTCATCCTAAATGTCTAATTGAAGAGTAGGCTATAATTTTTCGAATTGAATTTTGATTTAATCCTCCTACTGATCCAATTAGTGTAGATATGAAAATTACTATAATTAATATACTATTTATTATTTTATAAGAAATTAAAATAAAAGGAGCAATTTTTTGTCATGTTATTAGAATGAAACAGTTTACTCAATTAATTCCTTCTATTACTCCAGGGAATCAAAAATGAAAAGGAGCAGCCCCTATTTTTATTAATAATGCTATTGAAATTAAATAAGGAGAGTAATTATTTATGGAAAAATCTATTATTTCTCTAATAACAACTGCAATAAGGAAAATTACTGATGCTATTGCTTGAATCAGAAAATATTTTATTGCAGATTCAGTTTCATAGGGACTACTAGTTTTATTAATAATAGGAATAAAAGATAATAAATTTATTTCTAGTCCTATTCATATTCCCAATCAGGAAGATGATGAGATGGAGATTAATGTACCTGAAACCAAAGATAAGAAAAATACAAATGTTGAAGGATTATTTAGAATTAAAAAGAGGAAGATTATTACTTCCATAAAAAGGGTATGAACCTATTAGCTTAATTAGCTTATCTTTTTATACTTTGGTGTAAGAAGCACAGAAACTTTTGATGTTTTTAGAGTAGTTTAATTCTACAATGTATAATAAGAGTAGAGTCCTACATAATTTATCCTATCAAGATAATCCTTTTATCAGGCATCTTATTTTTAAATGGAGAAAAATGCACGTTTGCTTGATTTAATAAATATGTTCATTTTTACTTAATAAAAATAATTAGTATAATGATTCTAATAAATTTATATTAAAACATTTATATTAATATTATTATTTATAGATCTTATATTAATTTATATATAATTATATAATAATAAATTATTTATATATATATAATTATTTATTAATTAAATAAATATAGCACCTTTAAATAAATCTATCGTTTTTTAGTAAATAAAATAGGTTTAATATTTATATTATTACTATTAAAGTTACAAACCAGTAACTTATTATACAATATGAAATTAATTTTAATTTATTTTTTATTAATTAAAATTAAGGGAGTACTGACCCCCTCCTTTAGTTTTAAAAAAAGGAGGGGGGAAAAATCGTTTAAAATAATACTATTTATATTGTTATAAGTAATATTATCATAATAATAGGATTTGAAAACAGTGATTCATTTCTTAATCAAAGTTTTATTCTTGCTAAAATATTCATTATATAGTTATACCATATATTTATTTTGTAAAATTATTTATATAATATTATTGTAGTGGTAATTATTATTTGTCAGCAAAAGCTGGATATAGTGATCTATATAGTTCCGGTAAAAGTCGTGCCAGCCACCGCGGTTATACGTGAGGAACAAGTGAATATTATTGGGTTAACAGTTAAAATTTTATTTTCTTTAAATGTGAAATTTTTAGGTGAAATTTTAATTTTACTATAATAGATATAATTGAAACTGTGAAATTTATTTTAAAGACAAGGATTAGATACCCTTTTATTTTAAATGTAAATATTAACCTGGGTAGTAATAGTTATGTTCTTGAAACCCAAAGAATTTGGCGGTATTTTATTCTTTTTAGAGGAACCTGTCCTGTAATTGACAATCCACGATAGATAATTACTTGTTTTTGTATTCATTTTGTATACCTCCGTCATCAGAGTATCTTTTTAGAGACAATACTCAAATAATACAAAATATAATATGTCAGGTCAAGGTGCAATTTATGAACAAGTAGAGATGGGTTACAATAAAAATATTTATACGAATTAATATTTATATGAATATTATGAAGGTGGATTTAAAAGTAAAACTAATTCTTTATTAATTTGATTTTAGCTCTAAAATATGCACACATCGCCCGTCGCTCTTATTTTAAAATAAGATAAGTCGTAACATAGTAGGTGTACTGGAAGGTGTACCTAGAAAGTAAACAAATTAGAGCTTGATAGTAAGCATTTCATTTACACTGAAAACTTAACTGTGCAATTCAGTTTAATTTGATAATTAAAGTCTTACTTATCTTTTTTTTGTTTTAAATTATATGAGAAAAATCTTTATGTTTAGTATACTAAAGAAAAACTTTTATTTGTTATAGTAAATTAGTACTGTTAAGGAATGGATGAAATAATTAAAAATTTATTTTTATATAAGTATGTTTATTTTACAGTACCTTTTGTATCAGGGTTAATCAATTATATTAATTTATTTTAAAATCTCGATTTCAGAAGAGCTAATTTATTATTTTATTTATTGTGGAATAACTATTAATAATATAAATTAGGAAAGAAATTTTATTCGGTTTTGAAGGTATCTAGTTTTTTAAGAAATAAATTTAATTTATTCTTACTATTTAATTATTATATTATGATATAAGTTATAAAGTAAGTTAAAAATTATAGGGGATAAGCTCTATATTTTTCTATAAATATTTTATTCAATTAATTTTTGTAGGGTTAAAAATATCCATCAATAGAAAGTATGTTATAATTTATATTTATTATTGATTAATTTTATTTTTTTTTAGTATCTTATTAAAATATTAAATTAAACTTTTTATTTTAAGTAATAATGATTAAATTAGTATAAAATATTGTTTATTATATTATTATTTTTATGATAAAATAAGGAACTCGGCAAATATAGTTCTCGCCTGTTTATCAAAAACATGTCCTTTTGAATTTAATGGAAGGTCTGACCTGCCCAGTGATGAATTTAACGGCCGCGGTATACTGACCGTGCAAAGGTAGCATAATCATTAGTCTTTTAATAGAGGGCTGGAATGAAAGGTTTAACGAGGAACTAGCTGTCTCATTTTATTTGTTTTAAAATTTAATTTTTTAGTCAAAAAGCTAAAATTTTATTGGAAGACGAGAAGACCCTATAGATCTTTACATAAATTTGTTTAAATGGTTTTATATTATTATTTTATATTAATTTGTGTTTTGTTGGGGTGACAAAAATATAAATATAACTTTTTTATTTATTTAACATTGATTTATGAATATTAGATCCATTATTATTGATTATTAGACTAAGTTACCTTAGGGATAACAGCGTAATCCTCCTCCAGAGTTCATATTTACAGGATGGGCTTGCGACCTCGATGTTGGATTAAGATAATATTTAGGTGTAGCCGCTTAAATTATAGGTCTGTTCGACCTTTAAATTCTTACATGATCTGAGTTCAGACCGGTTTAAGCCAGGTCGGTTTCTATCTCCAATTTTAATCAATTTTTAGTACGAAAGGACCAAAATTGTGAAATAATTTCTTTTCATTGATTAACATTAACTATTTTGGCAGAAAAGTGCCATGAATTTAGAATTCATAAATGTAAGAATATCTTACAAGTAGTACTTGCAGCTTAATGATATATTTTTAATATTATTGGAAGTATTAATTTTATTTATTTTTGTATTAGTAGGAGTTGCCTTCTTAACTTTATTAGAACGAAAAGTTTTAGGATATATTCAAATTCGAAAAGGCCCAAATAAAGCAGGTTATTGTGGAGTGGCTCAGCCTTTTTCTGATGCAATTAAATTATTTACTAAGGAACAAACTTTCCCTATAGTTTCTAACTATTTACCTTATTATTTTTCTCCTATTTTTAGTTTATTTATTTCTTTATTAATCTGATCAATTATACCTTTTTACTTTGGGTTGTATAATTTTGAATTAGGTCTCTTATTTTTTCTTTGTTGTACAAGAGTAGGAGTATATACAGTAATGATTGCTGGTTGATCTTCGAATTCACTTTATGCTTTATTAGGGGGGTTACGTGCTGTAGCTCAAACAATTTCTTATGAGGTAAGTTTAGCCTTAATTTTAATCTCTTTTATTATTTTGTCTGGGGGTTATAACATATATAATTTTAATTTATATCAACATATAGTTTGATTTATATTTATTACTTTCCCTTTAATGATCTGTTGATTTACTTCAATATTGGCGGAAACTAATCGTACCCCATTTGATTTTGCTGAAGGAGAATCAGAATTAGTTTCTGGATTTAATATTGAATATAGTAGAGGAGGATTTGCATTAATTTTTATGGCTGAATATTCAAGTATCCTTTTTATGAGAATATTATTTGTAGTATTATTTTTAGGAGGGGATTTTTATTCCTTCTTTTTTATTTTAAAGCTAATTATGGTATCTTTTATTTTTATTTGAGTTCGTGGGACATTACCACGATATCGTTATGATAAATTAATATATCTAGCTTGAAAAAGTTTTTTACCTGTTTCTTTGAACTATTTAATTTTTTTTTCAGGAATAAAGATTATGATAATTTCATTTTTCATTTAATGTACAAATTTTAGTAAAACTAATAAGGGAGTTATTCCTTTTCTTGTACTTTCAAAATACTTGCTTCTAAAAGCTTATTAGTTATTGTAGTAGACTATCTCAAATTTTTATTATTATAGGATGAATAATATAAAATGAAAAATATAAAATAGTGAGAATTTGTCCAGTAATAATATAAGGATCTTCAACTGGTCGTGCCCCAATTCATGTTAATAAAATTACAATAGAGACTATAGATCAAAATAGAAACTGGTTAATAGGGTAAAATTGTAATCCTCGAAATTTTCTTTTTATCAAAGGTATAATAAATAAAATTGCGATAGATATAACTAAAGCAATTACTCCTCCTAATTTATTAGGGATGGAACGTAAAATTGCATAAGCAAATAAAAAGTATCATTCTGGTTGAATATGAATTGGAGTAACTAAAGGGTTTGCCGGAATAAAGTTATCTGGATCTCCTAAAAGATAAGGATTAATTAATGATAATATAATTAATAATATCACTATTACTATGAAACCTATGATGTCCCTTCAAGAAAAATAAGGGTGGAAAGGGATTTTATCACTATCACTATTTACACCAATAGGGTTATTAGAACCTGTTTGATGAAGAAATAATAAATGAATTATTGTTGTAGCTGCTACAATGAAAGGCAATACAAAGTGGAAAGTAAAAAATCGGGTAAGAGTTGCATTATCAACTGCAAAACCTCCCCACACCCATTGCACTAATGTAATACCTAAATAAGGAATAGCTGATAAAAGATTTGTAATAACTGTAGCCCCTCAGAATGATATTTGTCCTCAAGGTAAAACATACCCTATAAATGCTGTTGCTATTACTAAAAATAAAATTACTACTCCTACTCTTCAAGTATGAATATAATTATAAGATCCATAATATATATTTCGTCCAATATGAAGATAAATACAAATAAAAAAGAAAGATGCCCCATTGGCATGAATAGTTCGTAAAATTCATCCGTAATTAACATCTCGACAAATATGATTTACTCTAAAAAAGGCTGTATCAATATTTGCTGTATAATGTATGGCTAAAAATAAACCCGTTAAAATTTGGATAATAAGACATAACCCTAATAAAGACCCAAAATTTCATCAAATTGAAATATTGGAAGGAGTTGGTAAGTCTACGAGAGCTCTATTAGCAATTTTAAATAGAGGGTGTTGAATTCGTAATGGTTTATTCATTAGTTTATTGGTCGTAGAGGTCCTTTATTAAATTTGGTTAAGGATACAATTACAATTAGTGTTAAAAATAAATATAAAACTATAAATACTGTAATTGATGAGAAAGGATTATTATAAAGAGGAGTTATAATTAAATTAGGAGAGTTAGTATTATCTATGAATTGTTCACTTACAGGGAGAATAGTTATAAAAGGGTCTATTAATATTAATAATGAAATTATTAAAATTACCATAATTGTGATAATTGAAGTAATAAATGAATGTCTTATAAAAATTTCATTTGATGCAATTCTTGTTATATAAATAAAAAGAACTAATATCCCTCCTAAAAATACTAGAAATAGAATATATGAAAATCATGAAGTATAAGATATTAAACCTATTAAAATAGATATTATAATAGTTTGTATTAGGAGAATAATTCCTATATTTATAGGATGTAATATATATGAGAATATTAAGCTATTTCTAATTATAAAAATTACAGATAAGATTTGTCTGATTCAGAGAGTAGTTTATTTAAAATTTTAATTTTGGAGATTAAAGATAGGTATATTACCTTTCTCTGAGAGGGGGAGGGGGAGGGAGTTTAAGGAGTATATTACTCTATTCTGATTTACAAGACCAGTGTTTTTATAAACTACTTAAACTAATGTTAATTTTTTACAAATATATGTTTTATTTTTTTATTTTGAGAGGTTTATGATCTTTTGTATCTAAACGTAAACATTTACTTTCAACTCTTTTAAGATTGGAGTTTATTGTTCTTGGTTTATTTTTTTATATTTTTTTTGTTCTACTCTTTTATTTTGAACTTTATTTTTTGATATATTTTTTAACCTTTGGAGTGTGTGAAGGGGCTTTAGGACTATCTATTTTAGTCGCAATAATTCGTAGTCATGGTAATGATTATTTTAATTCATTTAATATGTTACAATGTTAAAAATTTTATTTTTTATCATTTTTATGATCCCTTTATGTTTTATTTTAAACTATTGAATTATTACAGTATTATTATTTACAGCTTCTTTTATATTTTTAATTGAGGGCTATATGGTTTTTTCTTTTTGTAATTTTAGTTATTATTTCGGTTATGATGTACTTAGTTATGGATTAATTTTTCTTAGATTTTGAATTTGTTGTTTAATATTACTAGCCAGTTCTAATATTTATTTAAATAATAATTTTGTTAAATTCTTTTTATTAAGAAACTTATTTTTGTTATTATTTTTGTTGTTTACTTTTATAAGAACTAATTTATTTATATTTTATTTATTTTTCGAAAGATCTTTAATTCCTACTTTTTTTCTTATTTTAGGTTGAGGATACCAGCCAGAACGTGTACAAGCAGGTATTTATTTATTATTTTACACTTTATTTGCTTCATTACCTCTTTTAGTATCTATTTTTAATATTTACGATATTTTTGATACTTTAAATATTTATATATTAGGAAGTATTCAAAATTATAGAATTGGAGTTTATAGATACTTTTCTTTACTATTAGCCTTTTTAGTTAAGATACCTATATTTATTTTTCATTTATGATTACCAAAGGCTCATGTTGAAGCACCTATTTCTGGATCTATGATTTTGGCAGGAGTATTACTTAAGTTAGGAGGTTATGGATTATTACGTGTATTCTCTTTTATAAGACTTATAGGGATAAAATTAAATTATATTTGAGTAGGTATTTGTTTAGTAGGAGGAGTAATTGTTAGATTAATTTGCATATTTCAAGTAGATCTTAAATCTTTAATTGCTTATTCATCTGTTGCTCATATAGGTATTGTTCTGTCTGGGTTAATAACACTAAGTTATTGAGGATTAAGAGGATCATATATATTAATACTTGCTCATGGACTATGCTCCTCAGGCTTATTTTGTTTAGCTAATATTACTTATGAACGACTAGGAAGTCGTAGATTTTTTGTTAATAAGGGTTTAATTAATTTAATACCTAGTATATGTTTGTGATGATTTTTATTAAGTTCTTGTAATATAGCTGCTCCACCCAGAATAAATTTACTTGGTGAAATTAGATTATTAAATAGTATTTTAAGATGAAGAAGTATTACTATAATTTCAATTATTTTTTTGTCTTTTTTTAGTGCTGCATACACTCTATACATATATAGTTATACCCAACATGGTAAATTATTTAGTTCTTTATATAGATGTAATTCAGGATATTTTCGTGAATATTTAGTTCTAATTTTACATTGATTACCTTTAAACTATATTATTTTGAAAAGAGATTTATTTTTTAATTGGTTGTAGTATACTTGAGTAGTTTAATTAAAAATTTTGATTTGTGGTGTCAAAGATGTAGTGTATTACTTCAGGTAATTAATTGACGATTAAATATTTGTTTTATTAGTTTTATTAGATTATTTATTATATCTTTATCAAATTTAGTTTTAGGTATATATTTTTATTTATTAGATATTATTTTATTTATTGAATGAGAATTGGTATCTTTAAATTCAATAAATGTAGTTATGACCTTATTATTGGATTGAATATCATTAATTTTTATAGGGTTTGTTTTATTTATTTCTAGTATAGTTATTTTTTATAGTCACAATTACATAGAAGGAGACCCTTTTATTTCTCGTTTTATTTTATTAGTTTTAATATTTGTATTATCAATAATATTTTTGATTATTAGTCCTAACTTAATTTCTATTTTACTCGGTTGAGATGGGTTAGGACTTATTTCTTATTTGTTAGTAATTTATTATCAAAATTTTAAGTCTTATAGAGCAGGAATATTAACAGTACTATCTAATCGACTAGGTGATGTTGCTTTTTTATTGGGAATTGCTTGGATATTGAACTATGGAAGATGAAATTATATTTTTTATATAAATTATATATTTAATGATTTAGAAGGGTTAATAATTATTTGTTTAATAACTTTTGCTGCAATAACTAAAAGTGCTCAAATTCCTTTTTCTTCTTGACTACCTGCAGCTATAGCTGCACCAACACCCGTTTCATCTTTAGTTCATTCATCTACTTTAGTAACAGCGGGAGTTTATTTGATGATTCGTTTTAATTGTTTATTAATAAATAGAGGATTAGGTAAATGATTACTTCTATTAGGAGGTATAACAATATTTATATCAGGAATAGGGGCTAATTATGAATTTGATTTGAAAAAAATTATTGCTTTATCTACTCTAAGCCAATTAGGGTTAATAATAAGTATTTTATCTATAGGATATCCTGAGTTAGCTTTTTTTCATTTATTAACACATGCTTTATTTAAGGCTTTATTATTTATGTGTGCAGGAGTTATTATTCATAATTTAGGAGATTGTCAGGATATTCGTTTTATAGGAAGATTAACAATATTTTTTCCTTTAACTTCTGTCTGTTTTATAGTTTCTAACTTAGCATTATGTGGATTTCCTTTTTTAGCTGGATTTTATTCTAAGGATTTAATTTTGGAAATATGTTTATTGTCTAATCTGAATATAATTAGTTTTTTCTTTTATTTCTTTTCAACTGGATTAACTGCTTGTTATACTTTTCGTTTAATTTATTATTCAATGTGTGGGAGTTTTAATTATTCTAGTTGTAACAGTATTATAGACGAGAGTTGATATATATTGAAGGGAATATTATGTATAGTAATTATAGGAGTTGTTGGAGGTAGAATATTAAGATGAGTTTTATTTAAAAACCCTTCAATAATTTGTTTACCTTTATTTTATAAAATATTAGCTTTAATAGTTAGTTTGATAGGAGGATTATTTGGGTATCAGTTATCTATTTATTATTATTCTTCTATTATTTTATCATTGAAATTATTATTTGTATCTTCATTTCTTGGTAGTATATGATTTATGCCTTTTTTGAGTACTCGTGGAGTATATATTTATCCTCTTTATTCTGGTAATTCATTTTTAAAGAGTTTTGATCAAGGATGATGTGAGTATTTTGGTGCCCAGGGTTTATATTCTATATTTAAGAATACAACAATTTTTGTTCAAGGATATCAGAATAATTTTTTAAAATCTTATTTATTATTATTTTTTATTTGAATAAGTTTTTTAATTTTTATTTGTTATTTAGATAGCTTATTTAAAGCTTGGCATTGAAGCTGCCATGAAGGTCTTTAGACCTCTAAATA